CCCTTATTTGATAGAGATTCTCTATTCCTAATTACTGCAGTACGGAAAATACCGGAAAGAGTGGAAAGGAATGAAAATCTCACTGCTGATCCATTTGTGATACGTGAATGGGAGAAAAATCCGAATCAAACCCCTTCTTCGGTGAAAAAAAAAAAAAGAGGGGGGGGCAAAATGGTCCGAAGCTTTGTTATTTTAGTTAGGTTCAAGTCTGACGGGAATAATATTCTACGACTAGAAACTCATTGATTTTCAAACCGATCCATTTAATATCTATTATTTGATTTACTAATCCTTTATGTTGGGATGAGTCAAAAGTCAAATGTTTTGCCAAATCCTCGCGGGGCGATGAATCAAGATAATTTTGAATCAGAGCTCTGGATCTTTGTTCATCCCTTGCAGTAATAATATCTCGGGGTTTGCAGCGATAACTTGGGATATCTACTACACGACCATTAACTAAAATATGTCTATGGTTAACTAATTGCCTGGCTCCAGGAATGGTCGAAGCCATACCTAATCGAAAAAGGATGTTATCCAAACGCATCTCAAGTAGTTGTAGTAAAACCTGACCTGTTGACCCTTTGGCTTTTCCGGCAATACGAACATATCTAAGCAATTGTCGCTCTGTCAGACCATAATGAAAACGCAATTTTTGTTTTTCTTCTAGACGAATACGATATTGAGATCTTTTCCCGAAACGTGATTGGTTTCTAAGATCACTTCCGGATCTAGGTCTTTTACTAGTTAGTCCCGGTAAAGCCCCCAGACAGCGTATTTTTTTGAAACGAGGCCCTCGGTAACGAGACATAAAGACTCCTTGTTAAAATTTGATTTTACAGAATAAACTTAAATTAAGACTGAACTAAACGATAAACGAAACTAAATCTATTGAAGTACTACAAAAGAAGACTACAAAAGAAGAATGAGATGGATTGTATCAATATCCGGATTATTTTGTATATATAGGAAGTGAAGGACCCCTTTCTTGATTTGTTCTGTAGTGTAGAGATTTAACTGCTCCAATCAAATCCGTTTTTTATTCATAGTTGGAAGTTGCTACGACATAATAGATCGGTGACCCGACATTTTTAAAAGAAAAAAAGAGAGGAGTCTTTTCAATATTCCTTGAGATCAAAGAATATTGAAAAGCCGGCTATCGGAATCGAACCGATGACCATCGCATTACAAATGCGATGCTCTAACCTCTGAGCTAAGCGGGCTCACATAACAGAAATAAGTGCAATAGAACTAACTAACTATATCTATATAGAATGTTTTTTTTAATTCTTAATTTATATATTATACTTAATTTATAGCAGTTAGTTATAGCAGATTAGATTAATCATATTAGAGCAGATCGGTACTAAGGAAAGGATAAGATAAGGATGCAATCCAGACATAATGAGACATTTCGCTGGTTTCATTCAGAAAGGGGGGAGGTAGAACGAAAAAAAAAAAATGAATATCGACCGTTCCAGTATTAAAAATCGCGCGGGAAAAATGAGAGGGGGGGAGGGTATGTATATGTGGGATATCTCTATCCATATTGAATTGCAGATACATCAATGATAGAATCATTTCTGATGGGACCAAATACGGGTCTTCCGATAGAGAATAGGGACAAGAAATCAAAATCAAATAAATAAAATAATAAAATAGGAGTAGACTTTTTTTCGATATTAGGAATCAGTATCTAATGAATTCAACGGTTCCGACATAAATAAATGAAAGAGGGGGATGGGATCACAATGAGATCTCGGTCTCATAAGGGGATATGGCGAAATTGGTAGACGCTACGGACTTGGTTGGATTGAGCCTTGGTATGGAAACCTACTAAGTGATAACTTCCAAATTCAGAGAAACCCTGGAATTAAAAATGGGCAATCCTGAGCCAAATCCTGTTTTCAGAAAACAAGGGTTCAGAAAGCGAGAACCAAAAAAAGGATAGGTGCAGAGACTCAAAGGAAGCTGTTCTAACGAATGGAGTTGATTAACATTGGTATAGGAATCCTTCTATCGAAATTCCAGAAAGGATGACCCTATCCTATATACGTACTGAAATATCAAACAATTAATCACGATCCGATTCCGTATTTTTTTTATATGAAAAATGGAAGAATTCTTGTGAATCGATTCCAAATTGAAGGAAGAATCGAATATTCAGTGATCAAATCATTCACTCCTCGGATAGATCTTTTGAAGAACTGATTAATCGGACGAGAATAAAGATAGAGTCCATTCTACATGTCAATACCGACAACAATGAAATTTATAGTAAGGGGAAAATCCGTCGACTTTAGAAATCGTGAGGGTTCAAGTCCCTCTATCCCCAATAAAAAGAAAAGAGCCCATTTTACTACCTAACCTCTTTATTTCGTCATCGGTTCCAAATTAGTTATGTTTCTTATTCACTCTACTCTTTCACAAACGGATCCGGACAGAAACCTTTCTCTCTTATCACAAGTCTATAGATACAATATACTTACAAATGAACATATAT